AAAAAGAAATAATTGTAACTTGGTCTCGAGCATCTACTATTATACCCGCAATGGTTAGACACACAATTGCTATCTATAATGGAAAAGAACACTTGCCTATTTACATAAAGAGTCGTATGGTAGGTTATAAATTGGGAGAATTTGTACCGACTTTCCATTTACGAGGGCAGGAAAAAAACGATAATAAATCTCGTCGAGGGCAGGAAAAAAACGATAATAAATCTCGTCGAGGGCAGGAAAAAAACGATAATAAATCTCGTCGTTAAGTTAATATAAAAAATACAGATGTTTATTGTTCATTAATAGGAGGTAAACTTTAATGGGAATCATAAAAAAGTCAAGGCAAGAAGAGAACGATGAATTAAGCGAACTGAATAGGAGAAGGGGAATATATGCTTTTGGTCGATATATAAGAATGTCTGCTGACAAAGCACGCAGGGTAATTGATCAGATCCGTGGGCGTTCCTACGAAGAAGCACTTATGATATTAGAATTCATGCCCTATAGAGCATGTTATCCCATCTTTAAATTGATTTATTCTGCGGCAGCAAATGCTAGGCACAATAAGGGTTCCAACAAAACAGAGTTAATGATTAGGAAAGTCGAAGTTAACAAAGGAACTACCATAAAAAAATTAAAACCCCGAGCTAAAGGACGTAATTATCTGATAAAAAGACCTACTTGTCACATAACTATTGTATTACAAGATACATTCTTCATGGAAGAATTTAGAAAAAATATACACACGTTTTCTAAAGAAGATATACAACAAGTTTGGGCTGCAGTGAACTCTTCAACTTTAAGAAAGTTTGACGACTTACTATTAAGACTGTTAATAAAAGGAGAGCTAAAACTTTACTAATATGGCACAAAAAATAAATCCACTTGGTTTCAGACTTGGTACAACCCAAGATCATTATTCCCTTTGGTTTGAACAACCAAAAAATTATTCTGAAGGTCTACAAGAAGATCAAAAAATACGGAATTGTATCAAAAATTATGTAGAAAAAAATACAAGAACATCGCTATATGGCGAAGGAATTGCACGTATCGAAATTCAAAAAAGAATCGATCTGATACAGGTTATCATCTATATGGGATTTCCCAAATTATTAATAAAAAATAGACCACGAGCGGTCGAAGACCTCAAAATAAACGTACAAAAAGAATTGAATTGTGTGAACCGAAAACTCAACATTACTATTAAACAAATTGCAAAACCTTATGGACACCCTAAAATTCTTGCAGAATTTATAGCCGTACAATTAAAAAATAGGGTATTCTTTCGAAAAGCAATGAAAAAGGCTATTGAATTAGGCAAACAAGCCGGGGCAAAAGGAATTAAAATACAAATCGCGGGCCGTCTCGGTGGAAAAGATAAGGCACGTGTTGACTGGATAAGAAAGGGTAGGGTTCCCCTACAAACCATTCGCGCGAAAATTGATTATTACGCCTATACGTTTCGAACTATCTATGGGGTATTGGGTATCAAAATTTGGATATTTATAGACGAGGAATAATAAGCCTTTACTTGACTTGTCTTTCTGTTTTGATTTAACGATAGAACAAAGAATGAAAGCCTTTTTTCCATCAAATTTCCATCAAAACAATTCTCATTTTTAATTCTATATTCTATAAGGTTGAATAAAAATTCGATTGACCTCTTCTTTTGATAGAATTGCTATGCTTAGTGTGTGACTCGTTGGTTTTTGTTAGAATTAATACGAAAAAAAAGTAAGAGCCTATAGTATGAAGTATGAACTAATAACTATAGAACTAATAACCAACTCATCGCATCACATTATCTGGATCCAAAGAAGCAGTCAAGATAGGATATTTTGGTCCTATCATTGCAGCAACTGAATTTTTTTTTCATAAACAAGAAATCAAATGAGTTGTCAAGCAAAAGAAAAAAAAAAGAAAAATATACATAAAAGGAGGGGGATGCGGATAAATGGAAAGGCGAAAGAAAGAAAAAAAATGAATCTAAATGATATACGATTCCACTATGTAAGGTCTTTGAATCATATCATAAAAGACAATGTAATAAAGCATGAATACAGATTCACACATAATTATCTGATATGAATCTATTCATAGAAAAAAGAAAAAAGTAAGAGCCTCCGGCCAATAAAGACTAAGAGGGTTGGCTCAAGAACAAAGTTCATTAAGGGCTCCATTGTAGAATTCAGACCTAATCATTAATCAAGAAGCGATGGGAACGATGTAATCCATGAATACAGAAGATTCAATTGAAAAAGAATCCTAATGATTCATTGGGAAGGATGGCGGAACGAACCAGAGACCAATTCATCTATTCTGAAAAGTGATAAACTAATCCTATAAAACTAAAATAGATATTGAAAGAGTAAATATTCGCCCGCGAAAATTCCTTTTTTATTAAATTGCTCACATTTTATTTTAGCAATGCAATCTAATAAAATATATCTATACAAAAAAATATAGACAAACTATATATATAATATATTTCAAATTTCCTTATATATCCTAATATAAAAATATCTAATAAATTAGATGAATATCAAAGAATCTATTGATTTAGTGTATTATTAAATGTATATCTTAATTCAATATTATTATTCTATTCATTTTTATTATTCATTTTTATTCATTTTCAAATTTAGAATATATTAATCTATATATTAATTTAGAATTCTATTCTAATTCGAATTCAATTTTTAAATATTCATATTCAATTAAAATTGAAATTTTTTCATTCGCGAGGAGCCGGATGAGAAGAAACTCTCACGTCCGGTTCTGTAGTAGAGGTGGAATTAAGAAAAAACCATCAACTATAACCCTAAAAGAACCAGATTCTGTAAACAACATAGAGGAAGAATGAAGGGAATATCTTATCGGGGGAATCGTATTTGTTTCGGAAGATATGCTCTTCAGGCACTTGAACCTGCTTGGATCACGTCTAGACAAATAGAAGCAGGTCGGCGAGCAATGACGCGAAATGCACGCCGCAGTGGAAAAATATGGGTACGTATATTTCCAGACAAACCAGTTACAGTAAAATCTGCGGAAAGCCGTATGGGTTCGGGGAAAGGATCCCCCCGATATTGGGTAGTTGTTGTCAAACCCGGTCGAATACTTTATGAAATAAGCGGAGTATCAGAAAATATAGCCCGAAGGGCTATCTCGATAGCGGCATCTAAAATGCCTGTACGAACTCAATTCATTATTTCAGGATAGGAATGTAGAACCAAAGGAAATAGATCTTGGGGATAAAAACAACCATAGATTCTTTTTACTTTTTATTTTTGGCAAACAATATTTCTTTTTCTTTTTCGCCCTTTGTTTGTTTGCATTTATTGAAAGAACAGATAAAAAGAAGATATGATTCAACCTCAGACCCATTTGAATGTAGCAGACAACAGCGGGGCTCGAAAATTAATGTGTATTCGAATCATAGGAGCTAGCAATCGTCGATATGCTCGTATTGGTGACGTTATTGTTGCTGTGATCAAAAAAGCAATACCAAGTACGCGCTTAGAAAGATCAGAAGTGATCAGAGCTGTAATTGTACGTACCTGTAAAGAACTCAAACGCGACAATGGTCTGCTAATACGATATGATGACAATGCTGCAGTTATCATTGATCAAAAAGGAAATCCAAAAGGAAGTAGAGTTTTTGGTGGGATTGCCCTGGAATTGAAAAAAAACTTTCCTAAAATACTTTCATTAGCTCCTGAGGTATTATAAGATGAGAAGTAGGATATTTGAATGAAATTGTAGATTGTGTATCACGTATATACCTTTCATTTTGAATTTTTTTATTAGTTTATTTTTTTTAATTCATAAAAAAAATAAACTAATAAAAAAAGCATGTTGATTATATAAAAATTCGGAGACACCACTGATTTTAGTTTATCATGGGTAGGGACACTATTGCTGATATAATAACCTCTATACGAAATGCTGACATGAATAGAAAAGGAACAGTTCGAATAGCATCTACTAACATCACCGAAAGCATTGTTAAAATACTTTTACGAGAAGGCTTTATTGAAAATGCGAGAAAACACCAAGAAAGAAACAAATATTTTTTGGTTTTAACTCTGCGACATAGAAGAAATAGGAAAGGACCATATAGAAATACTTTAAATTTAAAAAGAGTCAGTCGGCCTGGTCTACGAATCTATTCTAACTATCAACGAATTCCTAGAATTTTAAGTGGAATGGGAATTGTAATTCTTTCTACCTCTCGAGGTATAATGACGGATCGGGAAGCTCGACTAGAAGGAATTGGTGGAGAAATTTTATGTTATATATGGTAATCCTTCTGATATCCTAGTTAGATCAAAAATTTCTTATTTGTGATAGAACGAGCAGGTTATCTATTCTCTTCCCCCTATTAGTTGGTACCTTAAAAGGAGGTTTTGCTTGGAATGAAAGAACAAAAATGGATACTAGAAGGATTGGTTATTCAATCATTTCCTAATGCTATGTTCCACGTTCGTTTAGATAATGAACAGGGGGTAGTTCTAGGTTATATTTCAGGAAAGATACGACGTAATTCTATACGAATCCTACCGGGAGATAGGGTTAAGATTGAAATAAGCCGTTATGATTTAACCAAAGGACGTATAATTTATAGATTCCCCCACAACGATTCAGATGATTCGGATGATTCAAAGGACTAAGTGGTTTTTCAACTTCAACATTCCTTCCCATGAGAATACAATTCGAGGTTCAAAATTTCAAGAAACTTATTTTCTTCCAAGAAATAGACTCGGAATTAAAGTAAGGAATGACAAATATGAAAAAAGGGGCCTCTGTTCGTAAAATTTGTGAAAAATGTCGTCTGATCCGCAGACGAGGACGAATTATAGTAATTTGTTCTAACTCAAAACATAAACAACGACAAGGATAATTATTCTACTAAAAATAAAAGGAATTTTGTAAAAGATTTGATTTCCGTAAAAAAAAATGAAGGATTTGTTTTGACATGAAATGGATATATCCATATATCT